GAACTCATTTTATAAAATGAATTAATTAAGTTAAATTTTTGTAAAGACGAATAAAAAGGCTTATATAAAGAAGACGCTACAAATATACCGAAACAAGTTATACTTACTGAAAAAGTTGTATTTGTCACAAATTCATACCAATCCTCAGAATTATTTGAAGTTTGGTGTAAAAGATTTATAGATGGGGTTAAAATTTTGGATAAAAAATCCAAATCTTGATTGAAAGGAATTCCTATTGCTCCAACAAACAAAGTAAATAAAACCAATATAAGCATAGGAAATAACATAGTATTAGATGATTCATGGGGATACAAAAAAATATTCTTAGTGTCAAAATGACTAATGGTAATAAAAGGATGCGTCATATTTTTTACATTACCATAAATTCCATAAGTCTTCTTAAAAAAATGAGAAAGCCTTTCACTATTATTCATTGTTAAAAAATTGAACAAACTAAATTTCTTTTTAATAATTTTTTGTTCTTCTTTACCCCATAGAGATATTGAATAGAACAAGCTACTTTTTTTGCCACTGTAATTTTGAAAATGAACATTTAAATGCCCTTCAAAAGTAAGTAAATAAATCCGAAACATATAAAATGCAGTTAATCCTGCCGTGGAACAAGCTATTATTGCGAAGATCGATGAAAACAACCAACTATCATTAAGAATTTCATCTTTAGACCAAAAACAGGCAAGGGGTGGAATACCACAAAGAGAAAGTGTACCTAAAAAAAAAGAAGTTTTTGTAATTGGCGCATGTTTTGTTAAACCGCCCATAAGAACCATATTTTGACTCTTATCCGGGGAATATCCAACAAGAGTTTCCATTGAATGAATAATTGATCCGGATCCTAAAAACAACAATGCTTTCGAATACGCATGAGTAATCAAATGAAATAAAGCGGCTCGATAAGACCCCATACCTAGAGCTAACATCATATAACCCAATTGAGACATTGTAGAATAAGCTAAACCTTTCTTAATATCTTTTTGAGCAAGAGCTAAAGTAGCTCCCAAGAGTACTGTTATTATACCTATCAAAGCTATTATATTCATTATGTAAGGTATAACTATGAAAAGAGGAAGAAGCCGGGCTACAAGAAAAATTCCCGCTGCTACCATAGTAGCCGCATGGATAAGAGCTGAAATAGGGGTAGGCCCCTCCATAGCATCAGGTAACCATACATGAAGAGGAAATTGCGCAGATTTAGCAATTGCACCGGCAAATAATAGGAAGGCGCAGAAAGTAAGAAATAAAAAATTAACCTCACTATTACCAATCAAGTTTTTGGATATTTCGAACAAATCTCGAAATTCAAAACTACCCGTTATCCAATAAAAACCTAAAATTCCTAATAATAAACCAAAATCCCCTACACGATTAGTTACAAACGCTTTTTGACAAGCACTTGCCGCACTAGGTCGTGTGAACCAAAAACCTATTAATAGATAAGAACACATTCCAACGAATTCCCAAAAAATATAAATTTGTATCAAATTAGAACTAGTAATTAATCCCAACATTGAAGTAGTGAAAAAACTCATATAAGCAAAAAATCTCAAATATCCTTGATCATGCAACATATAATTGTCACTATAAATAAGAACCATAATTCCAACAGTAGTGATTAAAATTGACATAATAGATGTCAGTGGATCGATCAAATAGCCTAATTCTAAAGAAAAATCATTATTGATGGCCCAAGACCATACATATTGATAGATAGAACTGCTATTTATTTGCTGAATAGACAACTCGGCTGAAAAAATCATGACTATACTTAACAATAAAACACTAGGAAAAGTCCACATACGCCGAAGATTTTTAGTAGCTGTCGGAAAAAATAGAATTCCGACTCCTATTAAAATAGGAACTGGAAGTGGAAGAAAAGGTATGATCCATGAATATTGATATGTATGTTCCATAAAAAATAAAATATTTAATAATCAAAAATTGTTTCTTTTCTGATTAATCAATTCTTATCTCTTTTTCAAATTCAAAGCAAAGGGGTCAGTCAATAAAGAAATCAAAATATTCAAAATTTCTATAGAATTTTCTATTCTTAATTATTTCTTATAATTATTTCTTAATTATATTATTTTTTTTTGTTCTGTTCCTAGTAATCTTTTGTTCAATTTTTACATATCTATATTTTTTTTTCTAAAATAAGTATAATCTAGAGAATAAATAGATAATGATAATAGATAGATAATGTAATGAAGAATAAAGAACTCTTAATTTTAAACAATAAAAATAGATGTCTTTCACATCCAATTAGACAAATGAAAAACCTCTTAAGTTTTTAATGGCAGCTCCAAAGAAGCGTACTTCTCTTTCAAAAAAGCGTATTCGTAAGAATATTTGGAAAAAAAGGGGATATTGGGCAGCGTTGAAAGCTTTTTCATTAGCTAAATCTCTTTCCACTGGGAATTCAAAAAGTTTTTTTGTGCGACAAATAACTAAATAAATAAAAAAGGTTCGACTAATATTAAATTTAATTTAGAATATAAAAGAAATAATTTACATTACCTAATGTTTTGAACTTAATTCAATTGAACTCTCTTCACTCTTATGGTACGTAGAATCCAAATTTTTTATACTTCATTCTAAAAATTTAGTTTTGATTTTGAAAAAAAAAAATAAAAAAAGAAAACACACGATAGAAGGATTCGCCTTAAATCTTTATTTTTAGTATGTTTGATCATTTTGGAGATGGGGATTATTACTTTCCCCATCGACTCACTTTTAAAAATAAACAATAATACACTAAATAATCCAAATTTTTTCTTGATAAAAGTTCCTTTTTCTATTTATATGTATATTTTACATATTACATAAAAATGTATCAATTTTGAACGATCAAAAACCTATCCTTTGATATGATATATATTTATTTATAAATTAATAATTCTTTTTTTTAAGTACAGTACAATCATAATAGAAATCGAAACTTTGTTCTTGTTATATAATATTTTCATCTGAATACCTAATTTATTTGCTAAATCCTAACACAAACTTAATAAAAGTACAAAGCTATGAAAATATTTACAAAAATACCTGGATATAGTGCTAAATTTGTGAGCCATAAAAACAAGAAAAAAAAGAAATGAATCTATTAAAAAATAAAAAATAAATAATTTTGAATTCTATTTATGATCATGGGTTTAAGTCAAAACTAACTAGTTTAAAAAGTTCTATCTTAATATAGCATAAATTGCAAAAACTCCTATTTTTAAGTAAAAAAAAACACCTTAAATTAAGCAAAACAGTAATTAAATACAAAAGAATAAGGATTATTATTAGATATTAGAATTATTGGAGCATTCGAATCCATATAAAAAAGTTTTTATTTATTAATTTAATTTGAATGTTTTCTAAAAAACATTGGATTAAATTGATTCCTCCAATCTCGACAATTCAATAAAAATATGTTATTATTATTTTTGACAAGCCGCTATGGTGAAATTGGTAGACACGCTGCTCTTAGGAAGCAGTGCTAGAGCGTCTCGGTTCGAGTCCGAGTGGCGGCATAGCATTTTTTTTCAAATAGCTAAAATAAGTCCTATAATATAATTAATTCATGAAATTCTTTATTTCAATTCGGTATAATTGATGGAACCTACTATTAATGACTATTTTGAAATACTATTTTTAAGTTTAAAAATTTTGATGTTATGATATTTTCGACTTTAGAGCATATATTAACTCATATATCCTTTTCGGTCGTTTCAATTGTAATTACAATTCATTTGATAATCTTATTAGTCGATGAAATCGTAGAACTAGATGATTCGTCAGAAAAGGGCCTGATTACTACTTTTTTATGTATAACAGGATTATTAATCGTCCGTTGGGTTTCTTTAGGGCATTTTCCATTAAGTAATTTATATGAATCTTTAATCTGTCTTTCATGGAGTTTTTCCATTATTTATATGGTTCCATATTTTAAAAAACATACAAATTCTTTAAACGCAATAACCGCGCCAAGTGCTATTTTTACCCAAGGTTTTGCTACTTCGGGTCTTTTAACTGAAATGCATCAATCCGGAATATTAGTACCTGCTCTCCAATCCCAGTGGTTAATGATGCACGTAAGTATGATGATATTGGGCTATGCGGCTCTTTTATGTGGATCCTTATTATCAGTAGCTCTTCTAGTCATTACATTTCGAAAAGTTTTTAATATTTTCGGTAAAAACAATAATTTTGTAAATGAGTCCTTTTCATTTGATGAGATAGAATACAGGACAGAAAGAAGAAATATTTTACTAAACACTTGTTTTATTTCTTCTAGGAATTATTACAAATCTCAATTGATTCAACAATTGGATCGGTGGAGTTATCGCATTATTAGTTTAGGGTTTATCTTTTTAACCATAGGTATTCTTTCGGGAGCAGTATGGGCTAATGAGGCATGGGGATCTTATTGGAATTGGGATCCAAAAGAAACTTGGGCCTTTATTACTTGGACCATATTCGCTATTTATTTACATACTAGAACAAATAAAAACTTTGAAGTTCGAAATTCCGCAATTGTGGCTTCTATGGGCTTTCTTATAATTTGGATATGTTATTTTGGGGTTAATCTATTAGGAATAGGAATACATAGTTATGGTTCATTTACATTAACTTCTAATTGAATTGAAGAAAGTGACTGACTAATACAAATGTGAGACAATGTATATATACAATAAAACTTAATGTAAGCCGTCGAGAACCCCTTTAATCAAATAATATAGTGATTAAAAGGGTTCGCACAAAGTCCAAATATATCTGGTTAAAATTCCAATTTTTTTTTTTTCATTTAACTTAAGAAAATAAAAAAAAACAATCCTATTATTTTTTTTATTTTTGTTCATGAAAACTATTTATAACTAGAAATCTAAAAATAATTAGATAGAATAGCTTCAATCTTGTCAACTGATAGTGAGAGAACGAAATCCGGATAAATACCAATACCTATTACAGGTATAAGTATCGAAATCGAAACAAATAATTCTCGCGGGCCGGAATCAAAAAAATAAGAATTTGAAGCATTAAATAGCTTGTATCCGTAGAACATCTGGCGTAACATAGATAATGAATAAATGGGAGTTAATATCATTCCAATTGCCATTACACAAGTAATTAGTATTTTTGGCATTAAAAGAAATTTTTGGCTGGTAATTATTCCAAAAAAGACTATCAATTCCGCAACAAAACCGCTCATGCCTGGTAATGCAAGGGAAGCCATTGATAACATACTGAACATCGTGAATATTTTTGGAATCGGGATAGCCATTCCACCCATTTCGTCAAGATAAACAAGACGTATTCTATCATAACTCGTTCCTGCCAAGAAAAAAAGGGCAGCCCCAATAAATCCATGAGAAATTATTTGTAAAATGGCTCCATTGAGTCCCATATCGCTTATAGATCCAATCCCTAGAATTATGAAACCCATATGAGATACAGACGAATAGGCTATTCTTTTTTTTAAATTACGTTGACCGAGAGATGTTAAAGCTGCATAGATTATTTGCAGTGTGCCTACTATCATCAACCAAGGAGAAAATATAGAATGAGCGTGGGGTAATAATTCCATATTGATCCTAACCAAACCATATGCTCCCATTTTTAATAAGATTCCGGCTAGAAGCATACAAGTACTGTAATGTGCTTCTCCATGGGTGTCCGGCAACCATGTATGTAAGGGTATAATCGGTAATTTGACAGCAAATGAAATAAAAAATCCAATATAAAATAATATTTCCAGTGCTATAGGATAAGATTGATTAGCTGATGTTTCAAAATTTAATGTGGGTTCATTGGAACCATATAAACCGATACCCAGAACTCCTAGTAATAGAAAAATGGAACTTCCCGCAGTATACAAAATAAATTTTGTAGCTGAATAAAGACGTTTCTTCCCCCCCCACATTGATAGAAGTAAATAAACAGGAATTAATTCTAACTCCCACATGATAAAAAAAAGTAAAATGTCTCGAGAAGAAAATGATCCTATTTGACCACTATACATTGCTAACATCAGGAAATGAAAGAATCTGGAATCTCGAGTGACTGGCCAAGCCGCTAAAGTAGCTAAGGTAGTAATAAATCCCGTCAGTAAAATGGGTCCGATGGAAAGTCCATCTATTCCCAATCTCCAGTAAAAATCAAAAAAATAGATCCATTGATAATCCTCTGCCAATTGGATTAAAGGATCATTCAGTTTGAAATGATAACAGAATGCATAGGTGGTTAGAAGGAGTTCTAAGATACATATACATAAAGTATACCACCTAATTGTCTTATTTCCTCTTTGAGGTAGAAAAAAAATTAAGGACCCTGCGGATATTGGAAAAACAACAATTATTGTTAACCAAGGAAAATAATTCGTGGTAAAGACAAGATACACTTGGACCAGAAAAACCCATACTCAAAAATATAATTAGAATATATTTGTATTTTTGAGTATGGGTTTTTGTCGGTAAAAAAAAAAAGAAAATGTATTTAATATTAAATTAAATGTAAATTAAATGTAAAAAAAAATGGAGTTTTCTAGAACGTATCAATAAGCTAGACCCATGCTTCGAGTTGTTTCATGCCATAAATAAACGCGAACACTCAGGAAATCCGTTGGACAGGCAGATTCACATCTCTTACAACCGACACAGTCTTCTGTTCTTGGAGCAGAAGCAATTTGCTTAGCTTTACATCCGTCCCAGGGTATCATTTCTAATACATCTGTGGGGCAAGCTCGTACACATTGAGTACACCCTATACATGTATCATAAATCTTTACTGAATGCGACATTGGATCTATAAATTTTTGAATGTAATAAAATTTCGATCTAGTAAAAAAAAAATAATTATATATTTAGACACCAGACGAATCAATGATTTACCAGAATTTTGATAATCAATCTAATTCTGAATAGACTCATGAAATAGGTCCAAGATACTTTGATTTATTATTTTTTCGCAGACACGATAATACAATTCAATTATCTATCATAGTGTTAATTCGAATTTATGAATATTATAATTTCTATGATGAATAAATACTACTTATTTAACAAATTCGATTGATTTATACGAGTTGATTTTCTGTTACGATAAATTGATGAAACAATAGCTAGTCCAATAGCTGCTTCAGCAGCTGCAATGGCTATAACAAAAATTGAGAAAATATTTCCTTTTAATTGGCGACTATCAAAAAAATCAGAAAATGTTACGAAATTTATATTAACTGCATTCAGTATAAGTTCAAGACACATAAGGGCTCTAACCATATTTCGACTCGTGATCAATCCATAAATACCAATAGAAAATAAATAGGCACTCAAAACAAGTACATGTTCTAGCATCATTGACCAACTCCTTATCAATTTTGATTCATTTTAATATGAACAACAATTCAACGAATTCGATTTACTAGAACTAGAATATAACAAGTATGGAACAAAGAAATATATTGGTAAGAGATCAAATAAAAGAATTTCTTTAAATTATATT